CTTTTCTACTTAGTAGTCTAAGTTTCTCGATGAGGATAATTAATTCGGTCGTTGTGGTCGGACTCTATTATGGATTTCTGACCACATTCTCCATAGGTCCCTCTTAGATCTTCTTTCTCCAATCTTGGATTAGGGAAGAAGGAGATATTCGCGACTACTGGCGGTTTCATTATGGGGCAGCTCATGATCTTCATATCGATCTATTATCCACCTCTGCATCTATTCTTTCTTAGCTAAACGGGTGGAAGATCCATCCAATTTGGTTATATCATGGACTCGAAAAGCGGATCTGAATGTGACTGAAATGCACGATCTTCACAGGTATCACTTTTCACGATACCTAAAAGATGGAATAGCGATTTTCGAACCATTTCCTATACGAGAATGGTTTCCATTACTTTGAGAAATGGATTCTATATCAAACTATAGCTATTGCATTAAAGAAGAAAAGAAACTAATAGAAGTCGAAGACGCGGAATGGTAGTGAATAGAGAGAAAGATTCTTCTGATTTTCTTGTTCCTGAAAATATTCTATCTATCTCCTAGACGCCGTAGAGAATTGAGAATTTTCATGTCTTTCAATTCTCGTACTCGTAATTGGAAAGTTACGGAAGGAGGTCCATCATTTTGCAATGAAAACAACATAAAAAACTCTGGACAATTTCGAAATCAGGCCAAGCGTCTTAATACATATGCAAAAAAATTCATTATTGGCCCACCATTGATTAGAAGATTTAGCTTGTATGAATCGCTATTGGTTTGATACGAATAATGGCAGTCGTTTCAGTATGTTAAGGATACAGATGTATCCACAATTCATTTAGAGTTACTTAATAGCCTATTTCTTATACCATATCTCTATCCCGTGAAATTCTCGAGCCGAAAGATGGATGCATATGCTGTGTTTCATTTTGCTAAACGATATCAATTAAATGGTGTATCAATTCCATAAATTGGATATAGCAATAAATAAATCAGCAAAATTCTTTTATTTTAGATAGAAGAAATGTTTCTTCTATCTAAAATAAAAGAATGTACCCTTCTATCCAAATCCAATTTGCATCGATAAAATAAATCCAAATTCCAGTAGTAGATGAATAATTGCAAATTTTTGTGTGTACGAGATTAGAATAACTTCAAAATAACTGACATAATTTTTTATTTTTCCTGATCAGAAAAATACATGAAAAAGAAAGGAGGTAGAAAAATTTTGGGATTTATGGTTAAAGAAGAAAAAGAAGAAAACAGGGGTTCTGTTGAATTTCAAGTATTCAGTTTCACCAATAAGATACGGAGACTTGCTTCACATTTGGAATTACACAAAAAAGATTTTTCATCGGAAAGAGGTCTACGAAGACTTTTGGGAAAACGTCAACGTTTGCTGGCTTATTTGGCAAAGAAAAATAGAGTACGTTATAAGAAATTAATCAGTCAGTTGGATATTCGGGAGAAGTAATTTAATCGTTCGAATTTTTTTCTTATTTTATTAGTAGTCTTATAGTAGTCTTAGATTTTGCATTTTGATGAGCCTCGTTTTGAGGAATTCATGGAATAATCCATTTTCATGGAATAATGAATTAAGGAAGAAAGGATATGAGTCTACCGCTTACAAGAAAAGATCTCATGATAGTCAATATGGGCCCTCAGCACCCATCAATGCATGGTGTTCTTCGACTGATCGTTACTCTCGATGGTGAAGATGTTATTGATTGTGAACCCATATTAGGCTATTTACACAGAGGAATGGAAAAAATCGCGGAAAACCGAACTATTATACAATACTTACCTTATGTAACACGGTGGGATTATTTAGCTACTATGTTTACAGAAGCAATAACGGTAAATGCACCAGAATTCTTGGAGAATATTCAAATACCCCAAAGAGCCAGCTATATTAGGGTAATTATGTTAGAGTTGAGCCGTATAGCTTCTCACTTGTTATGGCTTGGACCTTTTATGGCGGATCTAGGCGCACAGACCCCTTTTTTCTATATTTTTAGAGAGAGAGAATTGATATATGATCTATTTGAAGCTGCTACAGGTATGCGAATGATGCATAATTACTTTCGCATCGGAGGGGTAGCCGCCGATCTACCTTATGGATGGGTCGATAAATGTTTAGATTTCTGTGATTATTTTTTACGAGGAGTTGTTGAATATCAACAACTTATTACACGGAATCCCGTTTTTTTAGAACGAGTTGAAGGAGTCGGTTTTATTAGCGGAGAAGAAGCAGTAAATTGGGGCTTATCGGGACCGATGTTACGAGCTTCTGGAATACAATGGGATCTTCGTAAAGTTGATCCTTATGAGTCTTACAACCAATTCGATTGGAAAGTCCAATGGCAAAAAGAAGGGGATTCATTAGCTCGCTATTTAGTACGAATGGGTGAAATGAGGGAATCCATCAAAATTATTCAACAGGCTGTAGAGAAAATTCCTGGAGGCCCTTATGAGAATTTAGAAGTCCGACGCTTTAAGAAAACAAAGAATTCCGAATGGAATGATTTTGAATATCGATTTCTTGGTAAAAAACCTTCGCCCAATTTTGAATTGTCAAAGCAAGAGCTTTATGTAAGAGTGGAAGCTCCAAAAGGTGAATTAGGAATTTATCTGGTAGGAGATGATAGTCTTTTCCCCTGGAGATGGAAAATTCGTCCACCCGGTTTTATTAATTTGCAAATTCTTCCTCAACTAGTTAAAAAAATGAAATTGGCTGATATCATGACGATATTAGGTAGTATAGATATCATTATGGGGGAAGTTGATCGTTGAAATGATAATAGATAGGGTAGAGATAGAAACTATCAATTCTTTTTCGAAATCGGAATTATTAAAAGAAGTCTATGGACTGATATGGATTCTACCCATTTTGACCCTCCTACTGGGAATCACAATGGAAGTACTCGTAATTGTGTGGTTAGAAAGAGAAATATCCGCATCGATACAACAACGTATTGGTCCTGAATATGCTGGCCCCCTGGGACTGCTTCAAGCTATAGCCGATGGAACTAAGCTACTTTTTAAGGAGGATATCCTGCCATCCCGAGGAGATATTCCTTTATTTAGCATTGGACCTTCTATAGCAGTCATATCAATTTTATTAAGTTTTTTAGTTATCCCTTTGGGATATCGTTTTGTTTTAGCCGATCTTAGTATTGGTGTTTTTTTATGGATTGCCATTTCAAGTATTGCTCCTATTGGTCTTCTTATGGCAGGATATAGCTCAAATAATAAATATTCTTTTTCAGGCGGTCTACGAGCTGCTGCTCAATCTATTAGTTATGAAATACCATTAACTTTTTGTGTGCTAGCAATATCTCTACGTGTGATTCGTTAAAATAGGATCTTTTTCCTCCAAAATCCATTGAATATTTATCTTCCTTTTCTTATTCTGTATTCGGGTTGGTAAGTTAAACTAGATAGCTATATGAGTGAAACAAAACAGCTTATTAATTTGTAGTAAAAAGAAAAAATCTCATTTCCTACGTACAAGAAAAAAGTTGAAGTAAACATAAGTAGTGTAAACTCTTTACCCCAAGGTTGAGATTTTTTGATTAGTCATCATATCTTGAAGCGGGCAAGAATAAAGGATTCGCGATATGGAATTCCTTTACTAGAATATTCCGAGTTATTACTATAACTTATAATAATAAGGGGAATCCATCAAAAATTAGTGAGGGGTTAGGAACACTAAAGTACATAAAGGATTAGTAATGAGGGAATCTAAGACATTAGAGATTTTTCCTCATAAAAGGAATCATAATAAGGACTTGAAATTGGTGGAAATGATCAAGTAGTACTTTCTTCGGATTCCGATCCAGAGTATGTTCCCTTTCACTTGTTAAAGAAATGGCTATCAAGAACGAATTAATCCTTTATTCCTTTTTTCTTTTTAAGTACCCTTCCCCGGGGAAAGAAGAATAGGACAAAAGATATGGAATGCAATACAAAAAAAAGATATTTATTTATTCTTTCCTTCCTCTATTCATATTAATACAGAATTCCTCATGAATTAATGCCTAATTCTTTTCATTTATTAATTGCTATAACGAGTGTTTTATTCCAAGATTAAGTTATTACTGAACAAAGAAAAATTTTCATTATATTATAAAGGACGAGATCAATTCGGAAGCGCTTTTTCTTATTCTAGCAGACGGAATTCCTTTGGTCTAATTTAGGACTTTCCAATCGATTTTATCTTACCTAATTCCATCTATGCCCAAGGGGATAATACCGAAACGAAACAACCCTTTCCTTTTTTCTGATCATAGAGAAGCCGTATGAAGCTAAGGTTTCATGTACGGTTTTGGAATAGCGGTGGGAACTGTGATGTTATCATCGACTATGATTATCTAACAGTTCAAGTACAGTTGATATAGTTGAAGCACAGTCAAAATATGGTTTTTTTGGATGGAATCTTTGGCGTCAGCCTATAGGTTTTCTGGTTTTTCTAATTTCTTCTTTGGCAGAATGTGAAAGATTACCCTTTGATTTACCAGAAGCAGAGGAAGAATTAGTAGCAGGTTATCAAACCGAATATTCCGGTATCAAATATGGTTTATTTTATCTTGTTTCTTACCTAAATTTATTAGTTTCCTCTTTATTTGTAACAGTTCTCTACTTAGGCGGGTGGAATTTCTCTATTCCCTATATATCCTTTTTTGAATTTTTCCAAATGAATAAAATGGTTGGAATTTTGGAAATGACAATGGGTATCTTTATTACATTAACTAAAGCTTATTTATTTCTCTTCATTTCTATCACAATAAGATGGACTTTACCCAGGATGAGAATGGATCAGTTATTAAATCTTGGATGGAAATTTCTTTTACCTATTTCCCTGGGCAATCTCTTATTAACAACTTCTTCCCAACTTGTTTCACTATAAATAAGATAATACAATAACAGTAAGAATATTTTCAACACAAAAGTTCTCTCAAACAAGAGAAAGAAACATACCTTTTTCATAGATATTTAGAATATGTTCCCTATGGTAACTGGGTTCATGAGTTATGGTCAACAAACAATACGCGCTGCAAGGTACATTGGTCAAAGTTTCATAATTACCTTATCCCACACAAATCGTTTACCTATAACGATTCACTACCCTTATGAAAAATCAATTACATCGGAGCGTTTCCGGGGGCGAATCCACTTTGAATTTGATAAATGTATTGCTTGTGAAGTATGTGTTCGCGTATGCCCGATAGATCTACCCCTTGTGGATTGGAGATTTGAAAAGGATATTAAAAGGAAACAATTGCTTAATTATAGTATTGATTTCGGAGTTTGTATATTTTGTGGTAATTGTGTTGAGTACTGTCCGACAAGCTGTTTATCAATGACTGAAGAATATGAGCTTTCTACTTATGATCGTCATGAATTGAATTACAATCAAATTGCTTTGAGTCGGTTACCAATCTCCATAATGGGAGATTACACAATTCAAACAATTAGGAATTCGACTCAAAGTAAAATAGACGAAGAAAAATCTTGGAATTCAAGAACGGTTACTAATTATTAGTTACTAGGATTTTTCTAACAAAAAAGAAAAATCCAATAGTTTTTTATTAACTATAAAGAAAAACGAATAACTACTGCTTATTGCAAATTATTCCTGATTTAAAATGAGAGTAGATTTTCGTGATGTGATTTCTAACTATACAACTTATATACAAAAAAATATCCTAATCCCTTTTTCCTTCCTTGAATCTTTTAGTTTTAGTCAGTTCATGAAAAATTTTATACTATTAATTTTAATTTCTTCTTATCCATAATGGATTTACCTGGACCAATACATGAGATTCTTGTGCTATTTGGGGGATTTGTTCTTCTACTAGGAGGTCTAGGAGTAGTATTACTTACCAACCCAATTTATTCTGCCTTTTCGCTGGGATTAGTTCTTGTTTGTATATCCTTATTCTATATTTTATTGAATTCCTACTTTGTAGCTGTCGCACAACTTCTTATTTATGTGGGAGCTATAAATGTTTTGATCATATTTGCCGTAATGTTCGTAAATGGCTCAGAATGGTCTAAAAATAAGAATTATTGGACTATTGGAGATGGGTTCACTTCACTCGTTTGTATAACTATTCTTTTTTCACTAATGACTACTATCCCAGATACGTCATGGTATGGAATTCTTTGGACTACAAGATCAAACCAAATAGTAGAACAGGGTCTCATAAATAACGTTCAACAAATTGGGATTCATTTAGCAACTGATTTTTATCTTCCGTTTGAACTCATTTCCATAATTCTTCTAGTTTCTTTAATAGGTGCAATTACTATGGCTCGGCAATAAGAAATACTTAGAATTAGTCAAAATTCTTAGAATTTCAAATCTAAAATAAATAACTAAAGAATCACAATTTTGATTTAGTAAAACCCATCTACTGCCAACAAATACCTTCTTTTCTCTTTTGTTGTGTAACTGTTCTATTCTAATTAATGGAATCGGTTCAATTCTTGTCCTCATATTGAAATGAATCGAGATTGATAAGGAGTTAGTTAATGATGTTTGAGCATGTACTTTTTTTTAGTGTCTATTTATTTTCGATTGGTATCTATGGATTGATCACAAGCCGAAACATGGTTAGAGCTCTAATATGTCTTGAACTTATACTGAATTCAATTAATCTAAATCTCGTAACATTTTCTGATCTATTTGATAGTCGCCAATTAAAAGGAGACATTTTCGCAATTTTTGTTATAGCCCTTGCGGCTGCTGAAGCAGCTATTGGACTATCCATTCTTTCTTCCATCCATCGTAACAAGAAATCAACTCGTATCAATCAATCTAATTTTTTGAATAATTAGACATAAAATCCTCTAAACAAAGGCGCACATATAATAATAATATCAAATATTAAGATGAATAGAAATCGAATACTATTTTCTTATTATTTTATTATTTTATAATATCTATTTTTTGATTAGGTTATTACATAGTATTCTTTTTTACTTATTGAATTTTTGCAATTCATTGATATTGCAATTTGAATATTGCAATAATTTATATTGAAAAGACGATAGCCAATAAATTGGCTAATTCGAATTCGTATGTACAATTCGTATAATTATGATTGTTGAAGCCAAAAATTAAAGTCTCTTGGCTCTTTTCACGCTTTCTCACAAACGGATTAAGAAATATATTGCATTATTTTATTTATTTATTTGTTGAAGTTTGGATAAACCATTGCTTCGTCTGGTGTCTACAATACATATGACTCATATAGTACTAATTTCATTTTTACCAGATCGAAAATTTTTATGTTGAAAAGGAAAATTTATAGATCCAATGTCACATTCCGTAAAAATTTATGATACATGTATAGGATGCACTCAATGTGTACGAGCTTGTCCAACAGATGTATTAGAAATGATACCCTGGGATGGGTGTAAAGCCAAGCAAATTGCTTCCGCGCCGAGAACCGAAGATTGTGTGGGTTGTAAGAGATGCGAATCTGCCTGCCCAACAGATTTTTTAAGTGTCCGCGTTTATTTAGGGCCTGAAACAACCCGCAGCATGGCTCTATCTTATTGATACGTTACAAAAAACTCCACTTGAATCGTCTGATTCCTCTTTACCGAGGAAGCCTGTGCTCGCTTATTTCGAGCACGGGCTTTTCTGGTCAAAACGTATCTTCTCTTTATCACTTTATCATGAGTTATTTTCCTTGGTTAACAATACTTGTTGTTTTGCCGATATTTGCAGGTTCATTAATTTTCTTTTTACCTCATAGGGGAAACAAAATCGTTAGGTGGTATACTATATCTATTTGTTTATTAGAATTCCTTCTAATGACTTATGCATTCTGTTATCATTTCCAATTGGAGGATCCCTTAATCCAATTAAAGGAGGATTCTAAATGGATAGATGTCTTTGATTTCCACTGGAGATTGGGAATCGATGGACTTTCATTAGGATCTATTTTATTGACAGGATTTATCACTACTTTAGCTACTTTAGCAGCTTGGCCAGTTACCCGGAATTCGCGATTATTCTATTTCCTGATGCTAGCAATGTATAGTGGTCAAATAGGATTATTTTCTTCGCGAGACCTTTTACTTTTTTTTATCATGTGGGAGTTAGAATTAATTCCTGTTTACTTACTTTTATCCATGTGGGGGGGAAAGAGGCGTCTGTATTCAGCTACAAAATTTATTTTGTATACTGCAGGCGGTTCCATTTTTTTCTTAATCGGAGTTCTAGGTATGGGCTTATATGGTTCCAACGAACCAAGATTAGATTTGGAAAGATTAATTAATCGATCATACCCTGCAACATTGGAAATACTATTTTATTTTGGCTTCCTTATTGCTTATGCTGTCAAATTGCCGATTATACCCCTACATACGTGGTTACCAGATACCCATGGGGAAGCGCATTACAGTACATGTATGCTTTTAGCGGGAATCCTATTAAAGATGGGAGCATACGGATTGATTCGGATCAATATGGAATTGTTACCTCATGCTCATTATCTATTTTCCCCCTGGTTGGTAATAATAGGAGCGATGCAAATAATCTATGCAGCTTCAACTTCTCTTGGTCAACGAAATTTCAAAAAAAGAATAGCCTACTCCTCCGTATCTCACATGGGTTTCATAATTATAGGAATTGGTTCCATAACCAACATTGGACTCAATGGAGCTATTTTACAAATACTATCCCATGGATTTATTGGTGCTACACTTTTTTTCTTGGCGGGAACGGCTTGTGATAGAATGCGTCTTGTTTATCTCGAAGAACTGGGGGGGATATCTATCCCAATGCCGAAAATTTTTACCATGTTTAGTAGCTTTTCAATGGCTTCTCTTGCCTTACCAGGAATGAGCGGTTTTGTTGCAGAATTAGTAGTATTTTTTGGACTAATTACTAGTCCAAAATTTCTGTTAATACCAAAAATGCTAATTACTTTTGTAATGGCAATTGGAATGATATTAACTCCTATTTTTTTATTATCTATGTTACGCCAGATGTTCTATGGATACAAGCTATTTCATGTTCCAAACGCAAATTTGGTGGATTCTGGACCACGAGAACTCTTTCTTTTAATCTGTATCTTTTTACCAGTAATAGGAATTGGTATTTATCCAGATTTTGTTCTCTCGCTATCGGTTGACAAGGTAGAGGCTCTCTTATCCAATTATTATCCTAAATAATTTTTTTTTACTAGTCCGCTCTATATTCCATAGTGGAAAAACCAAATAATTAGTGGAAAAACCAAATAATTCAGAAAAAAGTAAAAAAGTCTAATTAGATCTATCTCGAATTTTTGAGAACCCTTTGAGAAGGCGTTCAAGGGTTCTCAAATCAAACAAAAATGGAAAAACTTTCATTTCACGAAGGTTTTATGTTATGTAATCATTTAGATGGTAATGTAAATGCACCATAACTATGTAAACCTATTCCTAATAGATTGATACCAAAATAGCAGATCCAAATTATAAGAAATCCTATCGAAGCTACAAGTGCGGAATTCGTACCCTTCCAATTTGGATTTGTTCTACTATGTAAATAAATTGCGAATATGGTCCAAGTAATAAATGCCCAAGTTTCCTTAGGATCCCAATTCCAATAGGATCCCCACGCCTCATTAGCCCATACTGCTCCACAAAGAATACCTATGGTTAAAAGGGTAAACCCTAGGCTAATGACACGATAACTCCAAGAATCCAAACGCTCAATTAATTGATATTTGTAATAATTTGGAAATGAAGGAAAAGAGGTGTTTTTTTTTTTTAAAGCACTTCTTTTTACATAGAAATATTCAATCTCACTAAACTCACTAAAGAAAAATGTTTTATTTAAAACATTTTTTTTCTTTTCTAAAAAGAAATTGAAATTCTTTCGAAATTTAATGATTAGAAGAGCGGCGGATAATAAGGATCCGCACAAAAGAGTTGCATAGCTTAGTAACATCATACTGACATGCATCATTAACCACTGAGATTGTAGAGCAGGTACTAGTATTGTGGATTGATGCATTTCAGTTAAAAGACCCGACGTGGCAAAGCCTTGCGTTAAAATAGTACTTGGTGTAGTTATTGTGCTTAAATCATTTTTAGAGTTCTGTATCTTAGGAATCGTATGAAGAATATACAGAGCCCATGAAAGGAAGATCAATGACTCATATAAATTACTTAATGGAAAATGTCCCGAAGAAGCCCAACGAGAAACTAGGAATCCTGTTATAGAGAAAAAAGTAGCTATCATTCCTTTTTCTGACGAATCACGTAATCCCCCAAGTTCACGAACTAATAAGGTTATCAAATGAATTGTAATCACAATTGAAATGGTTGAGAAAGAGATATGAGTTAGTATATGTTCTAAAGTTGCAAATAGCATAAGGAGAAGGTCCCATTACAAAATAGGAAATTTCGAATTGAATCCATTTTCTAATCTATTGTATTCTTTTTCGAGAATGCCGCCACTCGGACTCGAACCGAGATGCTTGAGCACTGCTTCCTAAGAGCAGCGTGTCTACCAATTTCACCATGGCGGCTAACTTTAAATAATAGGGAAGTTAAAAGAATAATAGTTATTTTCTCGCAAATCGTCGAGATTGGGAGAGTCCATAGAATTTAGGAACATTAGAATCTTCATTAAAATGGACTTCGTTTGGTAGTATCATTGGGGATTTTTTTAACAATAAACTCTTGCTTTGCCCAATAGAAACAAAGCTTGAAAGAGTTGGAACTGTTTTTTCTCAGTTGCAATATAGAACTCATTTTTTTCTAATTAGTTTCTCATTGAAATAAAAAAAAAAATCTTTCAATCTATCCATTAGAATTTCTATAATTTCATCATTAAATACAAAGAATTTTGGATTTTAGCAAAATTTCTAGAATGAAAGCCTTTATGCTCTTATTAATATGATTTACCAAGCCTAAACCTATTTTTTTGTGGATTTTTGATAAGATAGGTAGAAGTTGTAAGTCCTATTGCAAGAATACTCTACTTTTCATAATAGAATCCTCATATTTTATTATGAGGATTCTATTATGAAAAGTTCGTTGATAGGAAAAGAATACTTAGGACACAGTATACCAAAAACTTTTGTTCTATATATCAGAGGGGTTAGTTCTAAGAATATTGTACCGAGGAATTCGACACATAAAAGTACATTCATTAATTAATCCGAATTATTCATATTAAATAATTGGAATTTCTTTGGGATAGGTCAATTCAGATTATTCCAAAACCAGATTATTTGTTTGTTTGTTGCCCAGAAAAACCCTTTGGTTTTGGATGCTCGCTACCGCTGGAAAATGATCTTGATTTTGCTAAAGAATAAGATTGTACTATGGAAAAATAAGTCTTTTTCTTCCAAAGATTTTTACGAATACGCTTTTTTGACATCGAAGTACGTTTTTTTGGAACTGCCATTCAAAAAGGAGATTACTTTTTTCTAGTTGTATGTGAAAGACATCTATTGCCGCAAATCAATCCTTCTTTCTGTTTTTTCTTAGTATTTATACTTAGATACTGAACTTAAATTCAGAATTCTTTTTTACTTTATTTTCTCTAATGCGGATAAGACAAGAATTTTTGAGCATATTTTTCATATATATTTTATACTTTGTTTTAATAATTTTATTTTAATAATTTTAATAATATAGAATATATACAAAGGTTTTCTATTTAAATTAAATCAATTTATATATTAAGTATACTCCATATATAGATCTACGGCCTATCCCCCATATAAGATGGGGGGATAAAAGGAAGGGAAAATTCAAATAGTTAATTAAGTTCAGAATGGTATTCCATAATGGAATTCCAATCAAAACAAAAAAATACTTAGTCTCTTAAACAAGACATTCTAAAACTTAGGTAATTCTAGTCATTAGGATTTCAGTTCTATATTTCAGTTCTATATGAAATTTCAGTTCTATATGAAGTAAGGAATATTCGATAATTTCCTATAAACATAGGTTTTCATTGGAATTCAATCCATCAGTTACGAAACACGAGAGCTGCTTCATCTTCATTTTAATAGAAAGAAATACAAAAATGAATAGAAAGTAAAATGATTCAATCCTTTTTTGTATTTTAACAAATATCCTTTTTTAGGTAATAACTAGGTAACAAAGTTATTTAATTAACTTTTTGAATTTAACCAAGTAAACCCATTCTTCATTTTTGATTATTTCAATGAGAGAAATTTGGAAAAATGAAGAATTCCAGTATCTTGTCTTATTCTTATTTTTTTGAATTCCTTCAGAAAGAGATAAGAATTGGTTTGGTGAATCGGAAACCATTTTATTTTATAGAAAAATTTCAAGTAAAAATTGCAATTTCTTTTCTTATGGAACATACATATCAATATGCATGGGTAATCCCTCTTCTCCCACTTCCAGTTATTATGTCAATGGGGTTTGGACTTATTCTTATTCCGACAGCAACAAAAAATCTTCGTCGCATATGGGCTTTTCCTTGTGTTTTACTCTTAAGTATAGCTATGGTATTCTCAGTTCACCTATCTATTCAACAAATAAATGGAAGTTCTATCTATCAATATCTATGGTCTTGGACCATCAATAATGATTTTTCCTTAGAATTTGGATACTTGATCGACCCGCTTACTTCTATTATGTTAATACTAATTACTACTGTAGGAATCCTCGTTCTTATTTATAGTGACGATTATATGTCTCACGATGAAGGATATTTGAGATTTTTTGTTTATATAAGTTTTTTCAATACTTCCATGTTGGGATTGGTTACTAGTTCCAATTTGATACAAATTTATTTTTTTTGGGAACTTGTGGGAATGTGTTCCTATTTATTGATAGGCTTTTGGTTTACACGGCCAATTGCAGCGAGTGCTTGTCAAAAAGCTTTTGTAACTAATCGTGTAGGGGATTTTGGTCTGTTATTAGGAATTTTAGGTTTTTTTTGGATAACAGGTAGTTTAGAGTTTCGGGATTTGTTCAAAATAGCTAATAACTGGATTCCTAATAATGGGATTAATTCCTTACTTACTACTTTGTGTGCTTTTTTATTATTCCTTGGTGCAGTTGCGAAATCTGCACAATTCCCTCTTCACGTATGGTTACCCGATGCTATGGAAGGACCCACTCCCATTTCGGCTCTTATACACGCAGCAACTATGGTTGCTGCGGGGATTTTTCTTCTAGCTCGACTTCTTCCTCTTTTCATATCCCTACCTTTAATAATGAATTTCATTTCTTTAGTAGGTACAATAACACTCTTCTTAGGAGCTACTTTAGCTCTTGCTCAGAGAGATATTAAAAGAAGCTTAGCCTATTCTACAATGTCTCAATTGGGTTATATGATGTTAGCTCTAGGTATAGGTTCTTATCAAGCTGCTTTATTCCATTTGATCACTCATGCTTATTCGAAAGCTTTATTGTTCTTGGGATCCGGATCCATTATTCATTCAATGGAACCTCTTGTTGGATATTCACCAGATAAAAGTCAGAATATGGTTCTTATGGGTGGTTTAAGAAAATACGTTCCAATTACAAGAACTACTTTTTTATGGGGTACGCTTTCTCTTTGTGGTATTCCACCTCTTGCTTGTTTCTGGTCCAAAGATGAAATCCTTAGTAATAGTTGGTTGTATTCACCTTTTTTTGGAATAATAGCCTCTTTTACTGCAGGATTAACTGCGTTTTATATGTTTCGGATATATTTACTTACTTTTGATGGGTACCTGCGTGTTCATTTTCAAAATTACAGTAGCACTAAAGAGGGTTCGTTGTATTCAATATCCTTATGGGGAAAAAGGATACCCAAAGGAGTGAATAGAGATTTCATTTTATCAACAACGAAGAGTGGAGTTTCTTTTTTTTCACAAAATATATCCAAAATTCATGGTAATACAAGAAATAGGATAGGGTCCTTTAGTACTTCCTTTGGGGCTAAAAACACTTTTGTCTATCCTCATGAAACGGGAAATACTATGCTATTCCCTCTTTTTATATTACTGCTTTTTACTTTGTTCATTGGATCCATAGGAATCCATTTTGATAATGGAGTAATGGATAATGGAATAGCGGAGTTAACCATATTATCAAAGTGGTTAACTCCCTCAATAAACTTTTTCCAGGAAAGTTCTAATTCTTCCATAAATTCATATGAATTTATCACTAATGCAATTTCTTCTGTAAGTCTAGCTATGTTTGGTCTATCCATAGCATATATCTTCTATGGATCCGCTTATTCCTTTTTTCAGAATTTGGATTTAATAAATTCTCTTGTAAAAGAGAGTCCGAAAAAGTTTTTTTCGGATCAAGTAAAAAAAAAGATATACAGTTGGTCATATAATCGTGGTTATATAGATATTTTCTATACTAGGGTCTTTACCCTGGGTATAAGAGGATTAACTGAACTAACGCAGTTTTTCGATAAGGGTGTCATTGATGGAATTACCAATGGAGTAGGTCTTGCTGGTTTTTGTATAGGAGAAGAAATTAAATATGTAGGGGGAGGGCGAATATCGTCTTATTTATTCTTTTTTTTATGTTATGTATCCGTGTTCTTATTCTTTTTTCTTTCTTAACTTAAGGAATTCCCCCGTCTCCTGCCTAAAGAGCCCCCTTATTCCCCTTCCTATCTTCTTCCCCCATCTCTCCCCCTTTTCTACCATCTCTCTCTTTTTCTATCTCTCTCTCTTTTTCTATCTCCTTCATTGTATAATAGTTCGGTTTTCCGCGATTTTTTCCATTCCTCTGTGTAAATAGCCTAATATGGGTTCACAATCAATAACATCTTCACCATCGAGAGTAACGATCAGTCGAAGAACACCATGCATTGATGGGTGCTGAGGGCCCATATTGACTATCATGAGATCTTTTCTTGTAAGCGGTAGACTCATATCCTTTCTTCCTTAATTCATTATTCCATGAAAATGGATTATTCCATGAATTCCTCAAAACGAGGCTCATCAAAATGCAAAATCTAAGACTACTATAAGACTACTAATAAAATAAGAAAAAAATTCGAACGATTAAATTACT